GTAAACCACGATCGAATCTATGGAAGCATTGGTTTATACATTCCTGTTAGTTTCAACTTTAGGAATAATCTTTTTCGCTATCTTTTTTCGAGAACCACCTAAAGTTCCAACTAAAAAAATGAAATGATTTTTCATTATCTCCATGGAAGTAATGAGCCCCCCAATATGAATATGGGGGGCTCATTACTTCAACTAGTCCCCATGTTCTTCGAAGGGATCTCTTAATTTTTGTGAGGGTTGCCCAAAAGCGGTATATAAGGCGTACCCAGTAAAGCTTACAAGTAAACCGGATATGGAGATGGCGACTAGGGTTGCTGTTTCCATTTTTCGATAATTTCAAGACCACAATGTCGTTTATTTACAACTAAAACGGAAGGATATACAAAGTCAACAGATTTCAACTCATGATGAAAGAGGATTTATGGCTACAAAAACCGTTGAGAGTAGTTCTAGATCTGGGCCAAGACGAACTAACGTAGGGAATTTATTGAAACCATTGAATTCGGAATATGGAAAAGTAGCTCCAGGATGGGGGACTACACCACTTATGGGGGTTGCAATGGCTCTATTTGCAATATTTTTATCTATTATTTTGGAAATTTATAATTCTTCCATTTTACTGGACGGAATTTCAATGAATTAGTTTATAAAAGTTTATAAAAACGGGAAGTCCTTATTTTTCAATAAATCAAAAAAAAAAGGATTATTTTACTTAAACTTACTTAATACTTCAACTTAAGATTGCTTAAGACTTGTATTTATAGACTATTCTGGTAGTTCGATCGTGAAATTTATTTGTTTCAATATTGCATTTCCGGAATATGAGCGTGTGACTTGTTATAATTGATCCTATTGATAATACAGAGAATGTACCTGTCATCTCTATCAAGATGATTCTACTTCGTCAGATATTTATTATAGTTTCTGGAGCACGGACTATATAGAATAGATCAATAAAAGAAATATTTGAAGAAATATTTGAACTATGATTCATACCTATTCTTCAGACCTCGCAAGCGGATGGAAATAGGCCTTTTCGAAATCAAATAAATTTTTCCTTTCAGTTTTGACCAAAAGAAAACTCTTTCTATAGCTATAGATATAGATTTTATTGAGTCATTACATTCATTGAATAAGTGATGATCAAATGGTTTTTACTCAGAGAAACTTTTAGTTTAGCTTTTGCTTTCTTAAATCATCGTGGTTCTAGTATGAATCTGAGGTTTCAATTGATTCATAGGGTCTCAACAAGAGAATTCTTATCAAATAATATCAAATAAAGTAAAAAAAAAAAAAAGATAGGTAAGAGAAGATTCAAGAGGCCTGTTATAATTAACATAAAGAAAGATGGAGGAGCCAACTTGAGATTGTATTTCTTGGCATTATCATCACAAAGAAGAGATTCCGGATTTTTCTTATTCTTACTTCGTATCTTTGGGTCAAATAGAGTGACGTGGCTAAGACCCAAGAAGTTTTGAACTATCTATTCCATATCCATTGAAACCAGTATTTGTGTGTTTCGGCTTGAGCCGTACGAGATGAAATTCTCATATGTGGCTCTCAGAGGGGGAGTCCTTCTTGGGTTACCTATCTCAATAAAGTATATGATTGGTTCGAAGAACGTCTCGAGATTCAAGCGATTGCAGATGATATAACTAGTAAATATGTTCCTCCTCATGTCAACATATTTTATTGTCTAGGCGGGATTACGCTTACTTGTTTTTTAGTACAAGTGGCTACGGGTTTTGCTATGACTTTTTACTATCGTCCAACTGTTACAGAGGCTTTTTCCTCTGTTCAATACATAATGACTGAGGCCAATTTTGGTTGGTTAATTCGATCAGTTCATCGATGGTCAGCAAGTATGATGGTTCTAATGATGATCTTGCACGTATTTCGTGTGTATCTTACGGGTGGGTTTAAAAAACCCCGCGAATTAACTTGGGTTACGGGGGTGGTTCTGGCTGTATTGACCGCATCTTTTGGCGTAACTGGTTATTCCTTACCTCGGGACCAAATTGGCTATTGGGCAGTAAAAATCGTAACAGGCGTGCCTGAAGCTATTCCTATAATAGGATCGTCCCTGGTAGAATTATTACGTGGAAGCGCTAGTGTGGGCCAATCCACTTTGACTCGTTTTTATAGTTTACATACTTTTGTATTACCTCTTCTTACTGCCGTATTTATGTTAATGCACTTCCCAATGATACGTAAGCAAGGCATTTCAGGTCCTTTATAGAAAAGGCAGATCATATATATTTGTAATTTATCATATAGGGGAGGAACAAAAATATTTAATTGCTACAAAACAAATATGTATTATTGAAAAATTAAGGCATGTTATTTGGATACTTCTCTTTAACTCTGAAGTATTGTATTGTTACGAATAGTTGAAGTATATTTTACTAAAAGAGGATGGATTATGGGAGTGTGTGACTTGAACTATTGATTGTTCCATGCGGATATATGATTTTTTCCGCCACGTTGGAATTCACAACCCAATGTGTCTCTGCATCCAACCATCAGGTCAATCCCCTTATGTAGCATAGGATAGGCCGGTTAGCTTGAGGAGAATCTTTTCTATGATTATACCCTAATCATGTTATGCATGAACAGGCTCCGTAAGATCCCTAGAATAAGTGATGTGGCATGATCCAATGTTCTATCTATTCCACTTTGTTTGATTTTTTTTATTCTAATTATAAAATTATAATTTATTAATTTATTAGTAATTAGATATTAGATTAGATAGATAGTATTTATTTGATTAATTTGATTTGATATTTGATAGTAATCTAATTATAGTATGTAGATGCATTCATTTCCTTTGCATCGACCCTGATCTATAATACTATCGGAGTGAAATAAGGGATCTAAAGAAGAACAGAGATTAGACTTTATTAATAATAAGTAAAAACTTTGTATTGTTGTATGTAAAAAAATCGAGATTTTTTGGGGATAAATAGCAAACAAAAGACATGAGATAATCCAAAAAGCACTTGATCATTATCGAATTTGTAAGCCTGCTTGGATATGGAGCATTTCTTTGCCAGAACTGAATTCTTTGCAATGAGCAATGAATCGTTGCAACCCGGGGAAATGGAATTTCATAAATCTTTTCTTACATAGAGTCATTCTACATTGTATATGTAGATATCTATGATATGAAATATAGATTCTCTATGTACCCATTTATGTTCTATGGATCTATTTCTGTCATTCTTTTGATTCTTGTGCTCGAGCCGGATGATAAAAAATTATCATGTCCGGTTCTTTTGGGGGATGGATCCTTAAGAATTCACCTATCCAAATAACAAAGAAACCTGATTTGAACGATCCTGTATTAAGAGCTAAATTAGCTAAGGGTATGGGGCATAATTATTATGGAGAACCTGCATGGCCCAATGATCTTTTATATATTTTTCCAGTAGTAATTCTAGGCACTATTGCATGTAATGTAGGCTTAGCAGTTCTAGAGCCGTCAATGATTGGTGAACCGGCAGATCCATTTGCAACTCCGTTGGAAATATTACCCGAATGGTACTTCTTTCCCGTATTTCAAATACTTCGTACAGTACCAAATAAGTTATTGGGTGTTCTTTTAATGGTTTCAGTACCAATAGGATTATTGACAGTACCTTTTTTGGAGAATGTCAATAAATTCCAAAATCCATTTCGTCGTCCAGTAGCTACAACAGTCTTTTTGATCGGTACTGCAGTAGCTCTTTGGTTAGGTATTGGAGCAACATTGCCTATTGAGAAATCCCTAACTTTAGGTCTTTTTAAAATTGATTAAACCGTGAAATGCCAGGACATAGGTATCTAAGGAAGATCCCGTTCTGGATCTTCCCTAGATACATCAATCAATTTTAGAATCTTATTTATGATCTATATCCGCAAATATATGGATCGTGCCGTAGATTCAAAACTCATTCTATTCTTTTTTCTTTAGAAAAACTAAAAAATTTTATAATTCCAACGGATTTAAAATTAACACTTTTTCTTAGGTAAATTGATTGAAAAATGCTTCTGTAGAGTGCCCAATATCTGTTTTACATCTTCTATGCGAAAATAGTCTATTTTCATAAGATCCTCTTGACTATGACTCAAAAGGTCCAATAATGTATGTATATTGGACCTTTTGAGACAATTATAGGCCCTGGAAGGCAATTCTGATTGGTCAATAAAAATACATGTTAATGGAATTCGTTTTTTGTTTTTCTTTAAATCAGTGAATTTGTCTTGAAAGGAAAAAGGGGGTAGATTCGATCTATTTTCATTTTCCTCGAAATTCATGTCCTTTTTTTCTGCATGTAGAAAGGGAATCAATAAATCAATCAAATTACGAGAAGCTTCATAAAGTGCTTCTTTAGGAGTTAAACTTCCATTCGTCCATACTTCTAGAAAGAGTATTTCTTGTTTTTCATTCCCATTCCCGTAAGAATGAATACTATGATTCGCATTTAGAACAGGCATGGATACAGTATCTATAGGATAACTTCCATCGTGAGATTCGTTTGTAGATTTCATATGATATCCGCGATCTCTCTTGATTTGTAATTCAATACACAAATCAATTGGTTCTGTCAGGTTAGCTATATGCTGTGTCGTGTCAACTATTTCTACAGAAGGTGGTGAGATGATATCTTGAGCGGTTATGTATTTTGGACCTCTGACGCAAATGGATGCGTCCCTAACTCCATAGAGATTACTTTTCAATACAATTTCTTTCAAATTTATTAAAATATCATGTACTGATTCTTCAATACCTACTATCGTAGAATATTCGTGCAGCACATTCTCAGATGTTGCACGTGTGATAAATGTTCCTTCTATTTCGCCAAGTAAAGCCCTTCGCATGGCAATACCTACGGTATCGGCTTGACCTTTCATAAGCGGGGACAGAACGAAACGACCATAATAAAGGCGCTTGCTGTCTACTCTTGATTCAACACATTTCCACTGTAGTGTTCGAGTGGATCCTGCTACTTCTTCTAGAACCATACTATTATTTTTATTTTCTTTATGATTATTGGATCGGATCATTGACTCATTTATTTTTCTTAGAATCTCTTGAATTCTTATTTCTACACACGTCTTTTTTTAGGGGGGCGACATCCATTATGTGGCATGGGTGTTACATCACGTACGAAACTTAATAGTATTCCGCTTCTACGAATGGCTCGTAATGCCGCATCTCTTCCGAGACCTGGACCCTTTATCATAACTTCTGCTCGTTGCATACCCTGATCCACTACTGTACGAATAGCGTTGAGTGCTGCTGCTTGAGCAGCATAAGGTGTTCCTTTTCTTGTGCCTCTGAATCCAGAAGTCCCCGCGGAAGCCCAAGAAACTACCCGACCTCGTACGTCTGTAACAGTTACAATAGTATTGTTGAAACTCGCTTGAACATGAATAACTCCTTTCGGTATTCGACGTTCATTCTTATGTGAACCAATACGTGCATTCTTACGTAAACCAATTTTTGCTATAGGTTTTGTCATATTTTATTATCTCATATTCATAAGAATAAAAAAAAAAAAATAAAAAATAAGGAAGAATCAGAAATATACAGAAAGATACGCGGAATATCCATTTTATATGAAAACTGATTCTTTTTTCTTTCTTTTTACATGTACATGGGTTTTTTTTTTTTCTTTTTAGAAAGTTCTTTATTTAGAACTTGAGAAGAATTATCCCTGTCTCTGTTTATGTCTCGGATTGGAACAAATTACTATAATTCGCCCGCGCCTACGGATCAGTCGACATTTTTCACAAATTTTACGAACAGAAGCCCTTATTTTCATATTTTTTATTCCTTACCTTCATTCTTAATCTATTTTTTTGGAAACAAAAATTAGTTTTTTTTTTTCGAATTATACCCCTACGAGAGGGATGTTTAAAAGAATGATCTAATCGTTCGAATCTTTTTTTCGAAGTCTATAAATTATGCGTCCCCTGGTTGAATCATAACGACTCATTTCTATTTTTACTCTATCTCCGGGTAGTATACGTATAAAACTGCGTCGGATTCTCCCTGAAATATAACCTAGAATTAGATCTTGATTATCTAATCGAACTCGAAACATACCGTTGGAAAGTGACTCAGTAATTAAACCCTCATGAATCAATTTTTGTTCTTTCATTTCAGATAACCCCCTTTAAGTATCAACTACTAGAGGAAGAGTTCTATAATTCACTTCTCCTCTCTATTTTACAAATAGATAAATAGTAAATTCGAGAGAGTATTAAGTTACCGCAGGAGAATCACCATATATAACACAAAATTTCTCCTCCAATTTTTGCTAGTCGAGCTTCTCGATCTGTCATTATACCTCGAGCAGTAGAAAGAATTATAATCCCCATTCCGCCTAAAATCTTAGGAATTCGTTGATAGTTGGAATAAATTCGTAGACCGGGTCGGCTGATACGCTTTAAAATAATTTTATTCCCTTTCCTAGTCTTTCTATGTCGTAAGGTTAAAACAAAGAATTTTTTTTTACTTTCTTGATGTTTTCGAACGTTTTCAATAAAACCTTCTCGTAAAAGTATTTTAACAATATTTTTAGTGATATTAGTAGATGCTATTTGAACCCTTCCCTTTTTATCCATGTCAGCATTTCTTATAGAAGTTATTATATCGGCAATAATGTCCCTACCCATGACGAATTATAGTTATTGGTGCCTCCTCATTTTTGATATAATCAACATGCTTTTTTTGTTTTAGTTTAATTTTTTTCTTTTTTATTTTTTATTGAATTTTTTTTATTATTAAATTATAATTTCTTTTAATTAAAAGTATATGCATGAGACACGATCTATTAATTGGATCTATTTCAGATATTCGAATTCATGGAAAATAGAATTTAAATTCTAGAATTATATATTCTATTCTATATCTATACTATGATATAAATATGATATAACTAGTAACTAGAAATAAAAATAGGAATGAATATACTATAAAATAGTATAATTTAATATATATAAATATAAAATATAAATAGTCGAATAATAATAATTAATATAATTAAATAATTAATATAATAATTATAATAATATAATAATATATAATATAGAGTATATAATATAGAGAAAGAGAATAGAAATATAAAATCAAGTATGTCCTATTTTAACCTACTAGTCTGATTTATAAGACTTCGGGTGCTAATGAAACTATTTTAGTGAAATTCAACTGTCTCAATTCCCGAGCAATCGCACCAAAAATTCTAGTTCCTTTTGGATTTCCTTCTTTATCAATGATAACCGCTGCATTGTCATCATATCGTATTATCATGCCATTGTCACGTTTGAGTTCTTTACACGTGCGTACAATCACAGCTCTAATAACTTCTGATCTTTCTAGAGGCATGTTGGGCACTGCTTCTTTGATTACAGCAACAATAACATCGCCAATATGAGCATATCGTTGATTACCAGTTCCTATGATTCGAATACACATCAACTCTCGAGCTCCGCTGTTATCCGCTACATTTAAAAGGGTCTGAGGTTGAATCATATCATTTTTTTTTTTTTTATCTCTTATTTCAATGCAAGGGACAAGGGAAAAAAGAAATATTGTCTGTCCAGAGATAAAGAAATCCGCGTTTGTTTTTTCATTCTCAATACACCTTTACTTACTTTTGTTTACCTATCCTGATCCTGAAATAACAAATTGAGTTCGTATAGGCATTTTGCATGCAGTTATTTTCATAGCTGCTTTGGCTACAGTTTCTGATACTCCACTTATTTCATAAAGTATTCGGCCCGGTTTAACAACGGATACCCAATATTCGGGGGATCCCTTCCCCGAACCCATACGTGTTTCCATAGGTCTTACTGTAACAGGTTTGTCGGGAAAAATACGTACCCATACCTTTCCACCACGACGTGCATATCGTGTCATTGATCTTCGCCCTGCTTCTATTTGTCTAGCTGTGATCCAAGCAGGTTCAAGTGCCTGAAGAGCATATCTTCCGAAACAAATATGATTGCCTCGGCAAGATATTCCCTTCATTCTACCTCTATGTTGTTTACGAAATCTGGTTCTTTTTGGGTCATAGTTGATGGTTGTTTCTGAATTCCATCTCTACTGCAGAACCGGACATGAGAGTTTCTTCTCATCCAGCTCCTCGCGAATCACTAGACGTGTTTGTTTATGGATAATGCTTATTTCTTTGACTTTTAAAAAATTTTATAAAGTATTTAACTTTACCTCATATTGAATCATCCAAAAAGTCATACAATAAATGAAAAATAAATGAAATATAAATTGAAATAAAAAAAAATATATAAAAAGAAAAAATATAAAACAAAAGGTTACGCGGGCGAATATTGACTCTTTTCTCTTTTATTTGTAGGGTCATTTTATGACTAGTCAGAAGAAATCTATGTTATTCTTGGTTCATTCCGCCATCCTACCCAATGAATCATTAGGATTGATTCTTTTTCAATCAAATCCTATGTAGTCACAGGTTCCATCGTTCCCATAGCTTCTCCATTAATGCTTAGGCCTGAACTCTGCAATGGAGCTCCCAACAAAATCAGTTATTTGTTTCTGAGTCAATCTCCTCAGTTTTCTTAACCCGAAGCTCGATTCAATTATTCATCTATGTTTCTATTATTTATATCCTTATTCTATCTTATTATTTATTTATCTATCTTATTAGATAGATAATCTCTATATTGATTAGATTATTATTATTTAGTAATTATTTATATTTAGATTCTTGATTATTATGATCATATATTCATTCTATTTTTTATTATTTTTATATTATTCTTATTATATTATATTTATTATTATATTTATGTTATATTTATATTTTATATGTATTTATATGTATAATATTTTATTATTTATTATTTATTTATTATATTAATATTAAATATTAAAATATTAAATATTATAAATATTATAAATTATAATAATAATAAATAATAATAATATATTATATATATTTTATAATAATAATAAATAATAATAATATATTATATATATTATATTTTATTATAATTATATTTGATTTGATATTTTTGATATTATAGATATTATAATTTATATTTTTATTATTTTCTTTATATTTTTTATATTTATTGTATATTGATGTTGATGCTTTATCACACTGCCTTTTTTTATGGGGTGATTTTTCATAAACCATACATATTGGAATCATATATCATTGAGATCTTTATTCTCTCTTTCTATCATCCTTTCATTTTTCCACATCCCTTCTTTTTTTTTTTCAGAATTTATAATTCGATTTATTTTTTATGAAAAAAATTTCAGTTGCTATAACTATATGATCGATTCAGTCATATAATGACTGTTTCTTGGGATCTCGACAATACGAAGCAATAAGTTGGTTATTAGTTTTGAGTTTTTTTAGTTTTGATCGTTACTAAGTTTATAGTGGGGTCATCTTTTTTTTGTAATCTCAACTCTAAATAAAAAACTAAAACTAACGAGTCACACACTAAGCATAGCAATTATACGAAACCTAAATTAAAGAGTAAATCGAATTTTTATTCAACCTTATAGAATTATAATTGTTTGTTTTTCTATTGCTCAGCAGAATGGCGAGATAAGTAAAGGTCCATTATTCTTATTCTTGGTTTACAAATACCCAAATTTTTATGCCTAAGACTCCATAGATAGTTCTAATTGTATGGGAACAGTGATCAATTTTAGCCCGAATTGTTTGTAAAGGAACCCTACCTTCTCTGATCCATTCGACACGTGCAATCTCTTTTCCGTCGATACGCCCTGCGATTTGTACTTGAATTCCTTTTGTATCCGTTTGTTCAGTTAATTCAATAGCTTTCTTCATTGCCTTTCGAAATGAAACTCTATTTTTTAATTGTAAAGCTATATATTCTGCAAGAATATTAGGTTGTCCATAAGGCTTTTCAATTCTTGTGATAGCAATGTTGAGTCTCCGATTTACAGAACGAAACTCTTTTTGTACATTCATCTGTAATTCTTCGACTCCCCCTATTC